GTCCTTGTAGCTTAGACAAAGCATGACACTGAAGATGTCAAGACGGCTGCCCACCCGCACCCAAGGACAAAAGACTTAGTCCTAACCTTACTGTTGGTTGTTGCTAGGTTTATACATGCAAGTATCCGCGCCCCAGTGCGTATGCCCTGGACACCTTAAACCCCAAGTAGATAGGAGCGGGCATCAGGCTCACCACAACCGTAGCCCAAAACGCCTAGCAATTGCCACATCCCCACGGATCCTCAGCAGTAGTTAACATTAAGCAATGAGTGTAAACTTGACTTAGACATAGCAAACCAGGGTCGGTAAATCCTGTGCCAGCCACCGCGGTCATACAGGAGACCCAAATCAACTTTATAACGGCGTAAAGAGTGGTCACATGTTATCCAAGTAGCTAAGACTAAAAAGCAACTGAGCTGTCATAAGCCCAAGATGCTCACAAGGCCTCTGCCCTCAAAGAAGATCTTAGAACAACGATGAATTGGATCCCACGAAAGCCAGGACCCAAACTGGGATTAGATACCCCACTATGCCTGGCCCTAAATCTTGATGTTCCACCCTACTTGAACATCCGCCCGAGAACTACGAGCACAAACGCTTAAAACTCTAAGGACTTGGCGGTGCCCCAAACCCACCTAGAGGAGCCTGTTCTGTAATCGATGATCCACGATATTACCTGACCATTTCTTGCCCAAAACAGCCTATATACCGCCGTCGCCAGCTCACCTTCCCTGACAGCCCAACAGTGAGCGCAATAGCCCCGTTACGCTAGCAAGACAGGTCAAGGTATAGCCTATGGAATGGAAGCAATGGGCTACATTTTCTAAACTAGAACATCACGGCAAAGGGATATGAAATTGTCCCTGGAAGGAGGATTTAGCAGTAAAGTGGGACAATCGAGCCCTCTTTAAGCCGGCTCTGGGGCACGTACATACCGCCCGTCACCCTCCTCACAAGCGACCAAAACAACTTATAACTAAAAAGCTATTCAGCTGAAGATGAGGCAAGTCGTAACAAGGTAAGTGTACCGGAAGGTGCACTTAGACTACCAAGACGTAGCTTTAACCAAAGCATTCAGCTTACACCTGAAAGATATCTGCTCACACCAGATCGTCTTGATGCCAAATTCTAGCCCAACATACATTGACCTGGAATAACAAAGCTATTCCCTAAACCCAACCAAAGCATTTGCTAGTCCCAGTATAGGCGATAGAAAAGACACCATTGGAGCGATAGAGACCACGTACCGTAAGGGAAAGATGAAATAACAATGAAACAAGCCAAGCTATAAACAGCAAAGATCAACCCTTGTACCTCTTGCATCATGGTCTAGCAAGAACAACCAAGCAAAATGAATTTAAGTTTGCCTCCCCGAAACCCAAGCGAGCTACCCATGAGCAGCTATTGTTGAGCGAACCCGTCTCTGTAGCAAAAGAGTGGGACGACTTGTGGGTAGAGGTGAAAAGCCAACCGAGCTGGGTGATAGCTGGTTGCCTGTGAAACGAATCTTAGTTCACTCTTAATTCTTCTCCAAGGAAACAATAAACCCCAATGAAGCGAATTAAGGGCTATTTAAAGGGGGTACAGCTCCTTTAAAAAAGAGTACAATCTCTACGAGCGGATAAATAACCCAAACAGAACCTATTGTGGGCCCTTAAGCAGCCATCAACAAAGAGTGCGTTAAAGCTCCGTACCTTAAAAATATCTAAACTATATGAATCCCTCCTCACTAACAGGCTAACCTATAACCAAATAGGAGAATTAATGCTAGAATGAGTAACCAGGGTCCTCCCTCTACGACGCAAGCTTACATCCGTACATTATTAACAAACACCCCATATACGACTAATCCAACAAGCAGAGTATTAACCACATTGTTAACCCGACAGAGGAGCGTCCATTAAGAAAGATTAAAACCTGCAAAAGGAACTAGGCAAACCATCAAGGCCCGACTGTTTACCAAAAACATAGCCTTCAGCAAAACAAAACAAGTATTGAAGGTGATGCCTGCCCGGTGATCTGAGGTTTAACGGCCGCGGTATCCTAACCGTGCAAAGGTAGCGCAATCAATTGTCCCATAAATCGAGACTAGTATGAATGGCTAAACGAGGTCTTAACTGTCTCTTGCAGGCAATCGGTGAAATTGATCTCCCTGTGCAAAAGCAGGGATAAACCCATAAGACGAGAAGACCCTGTGGAACTTTAAAACCAAAGGCCACCCGAATAACATAAACACCCAACGGGCTCACTCATGCATAGGCCACTGGCCCACGTTTTTCGGTTGGGGCGACCTTGGAGAAAAACAAATCCTCCAAAAATTAGACCTTACCTCTAAACTGAGAGCAACCCCTCAACGTGCGAATAGCACCCAGACCCAATACAATTGATCAATGGACCAAGCTACCCCAGGGATAACAGCGCAATCTCCTTCAAGAGTCCATATCGACGAGGAGGTTTACGACCTCGATGTTGGATCAGGACATCCTAGTGGTGCAGCCGCTACTAAGGGTTCGTTTGTTCAACGATTAACAGTCCTACGTGATCTGAGTTCAGACCGGAGTAATCCAGGTCGGTTTCTATCTATGATGAGCTCTTCCCGGTACGAAAGGACAGGAAAAGCGAGGCCAATACCACTAGCAAGCCTTCGCCTTAAGTGATGAAACCAACTCAATCACAAAAGGCTATCACATTCCACCCCACCCTAGAAAAGGGCCCCAGCTAGCGTGGCAGAGCTCGGCAAATGCAAAAGGCTTAAGTCCTTTAACTCAGAGGTTCAAATCCTCTCCCTAGCTTACCTGTGACCAACCACCCACTCCTAATTAATCTCATTATAGCCCTCTCCTACGCCCTCCCTATCCTAATCGCGGTAGCCTTCCTAACACTAGTAGAGCGCAAAATTCTAAGCTACATGCAAGGTCGAAAAGGCCCAAACATCGTAGGGCCCTACGGACTACTCCAGCCGCTAGCAGACGGAGTAAAACTATTTATCAAAGAGCCCATTCGCCCATCAACATCCTCTCCCATTCTTTTCATCGCAACCCCTATGCTGGCACTCCTCCTTGCAATCTCCATCTGAACCCCACTCCCCCTGCCATTTTCACTCGCAGACTTAAACTTAGGCATCCTCTTTCTACTAGCCATATCAAGCCTAGCAGTCTACTCCATTCTCTGATCAGGATGAGCTTCTAACTCAAAATACGCCCTAATTGGGGCACTCCGTGCAGTAGCCCAGACTATCTCCTACGAAGTAACACTGGCTATCATCTTGCTATCCATCATCCTGCTCAGTGGCAATTATACCCTCAGCACCCTCGCAGTCACCCAAGAACCCCTATACCTAATCTTCCCCTGCTGACCACTAGCCATGATATGATATGTCTCCACACTTGCCGAGACCAACCGAGCCCCATTCGACCTAACAGAAGGCGAGTCCGAACTAGTCTCAGGGTTCAATGTAGAATATGCAGCGGGACCCTTTGCCTTGTTCTTCCTAGCTGAATACGCAAACATCATGTTCATGAACACATTAACCGCCATTCTCTTCTTCAATCCAAGCGTTTTCGACCCACCCCAAGAGCTATACCCCGTAATTCTAGCCACAAAAGCCCTCCTCCTATCAGCAGGCTTCCTATGAGTTCGTGCTTCCTACCCACGATTCCGCTACGACCAGCTAATGCACCTCCTATGAAAAAACTTCCTCCCACTCACACTAGCCCTATGCCTATGACACACCAGCATGCCAATTTGCTATGCAGGCCTACCCCCATACCTAAGAACCTCAAGGAAATGTGCCTGAGTGTCAAGGGTCACTATGATAAAGTGAACACAGAGGTAAACCAGCCCTCTCATTTCCTAAGAACTTAGAAAAGCAGGAATTGAACCTGCACTAGAGGAATCAAAACCCTCCATACTCCCCTTATATTATTTTCTAGTAGGGTCAGCTAAATAAGCTATCGGGCCCATACCCCGAAAATGATGGTTCAACTCCTTCCCCTGCTAATGAACCCCCAAGCAAAACTAATCTTTATTATTAGTCTTTTCCTAGGAACCACCATCACAATTTCAAGCAATCATTGGATCATAGCCTGAGCCGGACTTGAAATCAACACTCTAGCCATTCTCCCCCTAATCTCAAAATCCCACCACCCCCGAGCCATTGAAGCCGCAACCAAGTACTTCCTAGTCCAAGCAGCCGCCTCCGCCCTAATCCTGTTCTCCAGCATAACCAACGCATGAGAAACCGGGCAGTGGGATATCACCCAACTTACCTGCCCCACATCATGCCTGATCCTAACCTCAGCCATCGCAATAAAACTAGGACTAGCCCCATTCCACTTCTGATTCCCGGAAGTACTTCAAGGCACCTCTCTTACCACCGGCCTCCTCCTATCCACAGCTATAAAATTCCCACCAATAGCGCTATTCTTCATAACCTCCCAAGCACTCAACCCCACACTCCTGGTCATCATGGCCATCCTTTCTGCAGCCCTAGGAGGATGAACAGGCCTAAATCAGACACAAACCCGAAAAATCCTAGCCTTTTCATCCATCTCCCACCTAGGCTGAATGGCCATCATCATTGTCTACAGCCCCAAACTAGCCCTACTAAACTTCTACCTATACACCCTAATAACCGCAGCCGTATTCCTTGCCTTAAACTCAATTAAAACCTTAAAACTATCTACACTAATAACCACATGAACAAAAACCCCAGCACTAAGCGTAACCCTAATGCTAACCCTGCTCTCCCTGGCAGGCCTTCCACCCCTAACAGGCTTCCTTCCTAAATGACTAATCATCCAAGAACTAACAAAACAAGAGATAGCCCCTGCAGCAACAATCATCGCTCTCCTTTCTCTATTGAGCTTATTCTTCTACCTCCGACTCGCATACTGTGCAACAATCACACTTCCCCCACACACTACAAACCACATAAAACAATGATATACTAACAAACCAACCAATGCTTTAGTTGCTATCCTGGCCACTATGTCTATCACCCTCCTACCTATATCACCCGTAATCCTCACCATTGTCTAAGAAACTTAGGATCAATTTAAACCGAAGGCCTTCAAAGCCTTAAACAAGAGTTAAACCCTCTTAGTTTCTGCTAAGATTCGCAGGACATTACCCTGCATCTCCTGAATGCAACCCAGATGCTTTAATTAAGCTAGAACCTTCAACATGCTAGACAGACGGGCCTCGATCCCGTAACAGTATAGTTAACAGCTATATGCCCAAACCAACAGGCCTCTGCCTAACAGACCCTGGTGCGCAATCAACACACATCAATGAGCTTGCAACTCACCATGAACTTCACCACAGGGCCGATAAGAAGAGGAATCGAACCTCTGTAAAAAGGACTACAGCCTAACGCTTACACACTCAGCCATCTTACCTATGACATTCATTAACCGATGATTATTCTCAACCAACCACAAAGACATCGGTACCCTCTACCTAATCTTCGGCGCATGAGCCGGAATAGTGGGTACTGCCCTAAGCCTCCTTATCCGAGCAGAACTAGGTCAACCAGGCGCCCTGCTAGGAGATGACCAAATCTACAACGTAATTGTTACAGCCCATGCCTTCGTTATGATCTTCTTCATAGTCATGCCGATCATAATCGGAGGGTTCGGAAACTGACTTGTGCCTCTAATAATCGGAGCACCAGACATAGCATTCCCCCGAATAAACAACATAAGCTTCTGACTACTCCCCCCATCATTCCTACTCCTCCTAGCCTCCTCCACAGTCGAAGCGGGGGCAGGAACTGGATGAACTGTGTACCCCCCTCTCGCTGGTAACTTAGCCCACGCCGGAGCCTCAGTAGACCTAGCCATCTTCTCCCTGCATCTAGCAGGAATCTCCTCAATCCTAGGGGCTATCAACTTTATTACAACAGCAATCAACATAAAACCACCCGCCCTCTCACAATACCAAACTCCCCTATTCGTCTGATCCGTACTAATCACCGCAGTCCTACTCCTCCTATCCCTCCCCGTTCTCGCTGCCGGCATTACCATGCTCCTCACCGACCGCAACCTAAACACCACCTTCTTCGACCCAGCAGGAGGTGGAGACCCGGTACTCTACCAACACCTGTTCTGATTCTTCGGCCACCCGGAAGTATACATTCTAATCCTCCCAGGATTCGGAATCATTTCCCACGTTGTAGCCTACTATGCAGGAAAAAAAGAGCCATTCGGCTACATAGGAATGGTATGAGCCATGCTATCCATCGGATTCCTAGGGTTCATCGTCTGAGCCCACCACATATTCACAGTAGGAATGGATGTAGACACCCGAGCATACTTCACATCCGCCACTATAATCATTGCCATCCCAACCGGAATCAAAGTATTCAGCTGACTAGCTACCCTACACGGAGGCACAATCAAATGAGACCCCCCAATACTATGAGCCATAGGATTTATCTTCCTATTCACCATCGGAGGACTAACGGGGATTGTCCTAGCGAACTCCTCACTAGACATTGCCCTACACGACACTTACTACGTAGTAGCTCATTTCCACTACGTCCTATCAATAGGCGCAGTATTCGCAATCCTGGCAGGCTTTACACACTGATTCCCACTATTCACTGGTTATACCCTCCACTCTACGTGAGCCAAAATCCACTTTGGCGTAATGTTCGTAGGTGTTAACCTGACCTTCTTCCCCCAACACTTCCTAGGTCTAGCCGGTATACCACGACGATACTCAGACTACCCAGACGCTTATACCCTATGAAACACTATCTCTTCAATCGGCTCACTAATTTCACTAACAGCCGTAATCATGCTAGTGTTCATTATCTGAGAAGCCTTCGCATCAAAACGCAAAGCATTTCAACCAGAACTAACAAGCACTAACATCGAATGAATCCACGGCTGCCCACCCCCATTCCACACCTTTGAAGAGCCAGCTTTCGTTCAAGTACAAGAAAGGAAGGAGTCGAACCCCCATATGTTGGTTTCAAGCCAACCGCATACAAACCACTTATGCTTCTTTCTCATAGAAGTGTTAGTAAAACAATTACACAGCCTTGTCAAGGCTAAATTACAGGTGGAACCCCTGTACACCTCACTCTTCAAAAATGGCCAACCACTCACAACTCGGTTTCCAAGACGCTTCATCACCCATCATAGAAGAACTAGTACAATTCCACGACCACGCCCTAATAGTTGCTCTAGCCATCTGCAGCTTAGTCCTCTACCTTTTAACCCTTATACTCACAGGAAAACTATCATCAAGCACTGTCGACGCTCAAGAAATCGAGCTCGTCTGAACAATCCTTCCAGCCGTAGTCCTAATCATACTTGCCCTTCCTTCTTTACGAATCCTCTACATAATAGACGAGGTAAATGAACCAGACCTGACCCTAAAAGCCATTGGCCACCAATGGTACTGATCATACGAATACTCCGATTTCAAAGACTTTACATTCGACTCCTATATGATCCCAACATCAGATCTACCACTAGGCCACTTCCGTCTACTAGAAGTCGACCACCGCGTCATCGTTCCCATAAACTCCAAAGTCCGAGTTATTGTCACCGCTGACGATGTGCTTCACTCATGAGCCGTCCCCAGCCTCGGCGTAAAAACTGACGCGATCCCAGGACGCCTCAACCAAACCTCTTTCCTTGCCCCTCGCCCTGGAGTTTACTACGGACAGTGCTCAGAGATTTGCGGAGCTAACCACAGCTTCATACCAATTGTAGTCGAATCAACCCCCTTAGCTAACTTCGAAAACTGATCCTCCCTACTATCCTCCTCATCATTAAGAAGCTATGGAACAGCACTAGCCTTTTAAGCTAGAGAAAGAGGGCCTGCCCCCTCCTTAATGATATGCCACAACTAAACCCAAACCCTTGATTTTTTATCATGCTCACCACATGAATCACATTCTCCTTTATCATCCAACCCAAACTCCTTACATTCATCACCACGAACCCACCGTCTAGCAAAACACCCACAACCCCCAAAACCACCCCCTGAACCTGACCATGAACCTAAACTTCTTCGACCAATTTTCAAGTCCAACCCTACTAGGAATCCCCCTAATCCTGATCTCAATAACATTTCCAGCTCTCCTACTACCCTCCCCCGGCAACCGATGAATCACCAACCGGCTCTCCACCCTACAGCTATGATTCGTCAACCTAGTCACAAAACAACTAATAACACCACTCCCCCAAAAAGGCCACAAATGAGCCCTAATCCTAACATCCCTAATAATCTTCTTACTTCTAGTCAACCTTTTAGGTTTGCTGCCCTACACATTTACACCAACTACCCAATTATCCATAAACCTGGCCCTAGCCTTCCCCCTATGACTTGCTACCCTCTTAACAGGACTACGAAACCAACCCTCCGTTTCTCTAGGACACCTGCTACCAGAAGGTACCCCCACACCCCTAATTCCCGCCCTAATCCTAATCGAAACAACAAGCCTCCTCATCCGCCCACTAGCCCTAGGCGTCCGCCTAACCGCCAACCTCACAGCAGGCCACCTCCTAATCCAACTCATCTCCACCGCCACATCAACTTTATTCTCAACAATACCAGCAGTCTCCCTATTAGCCTTCCTGGTCCTGCTACTTCTGACAATTCTAGAAGTAGCAGTAGCCATAATCCAAGCCTACGTATTCGTTCTCCTACTGAGCCTCTACCTACAAGAAAACATCTAACACCAATGGCACACCAAGCACACTCTTATCACATAGTAGACCCCAGCCCATGACCCATCCTAGGAGCAGGCGCCGCCCTCCTCACTACCTCAGGCCTAACCATATGATTCCACTACAACTCCCCTCAACTCCTAATCATCGGTCTTATCTCCATAGTCCTAGTAATATTCCAATGATGACGAGACATCGTACGCGAGAGCACCTTCCAAGGCCACCACACCCCTACCGTACAAAAAGGCCTACGATACGGCATAGTCCTGTTCATCACATCAGAAGCCTTCTTCTTCCTTGGCTTCTTCTGAGCGTTCTTCCACTCAAGCCTAGCCCCTACCCCAGAACTAGGAGGACAATGACCCCCTGTAGGAATCAAACCCCTAGACCCAATAGACGTACCCCTCTTAAACACTGCCATCCTACTAGCCTCAGGAGTAACAGTAACATGAGCCCACCATAGCATCACAGAAGCCAACCGAAAACAAGCAATCCAGGCCCTTACCCTAACTGTCCTCCTCGGATTTTATTTCACCGGACTTCAAGCCATAGAGTACTACGAAGCCCCCTTCTCTATCGCAGACGGAGTTTACGGCTCAACCTTCTTCGTTGCCACAGGATTCCACGGCCTACACGTGATCATCGGCTCTACATTCCTACTAGTATGCCTCTTTCGCCTAATCAAATTCCACTTCACATCAAACCACCACTTCGGCTTCGAAGCAGCAGCGTGATACTGACACTTTGTAGACGTAGTATGACTATTCCTGTACATCTCTATTTACTGATGAGGATCTTGCTCTTCTAGTATATTCATTACAATAGACTTCCAATCTTTTAAATCTGGTTTAAACCCAGAGAAGAGCAATGAACATAATCCTATTCATGATTGCCATATCTCTAACCCTGAGCATCGCCCTAACCGCCCTAAACTTTTGACTCGCCCAAATAACCCCAGACTCAGAAAAACTATCCCCATACGAATGCGGATTCGATCCACTAGGATCTGCCCGACTCCCCTTCTCAATCCGATTCTTCCTAGTAGCCATCTTATTTCTCCTGTTCGACCTAGAAATTGCCTTATTACTGCCCCTTCCCTGAGCAACACAACTCCAATCCCCCATAACCACCCTAACCTGAACCTCCATCCTAATCCTCCTACTCACCTTAGGCCTAGTATACGAATGAATCCAAGGAGGACTAGAATGGGCAGAATAACAGAAAGTTAGTCTAACAAAGACAGTTGATTTCGGCTCAACAGATTATAGTGCTAACCCTATAACTTTCTTCATGACCCACCTACACCTAAGCTTCTACGCAGCATTCACCCTAAGCGGCCTAGGCCTGGCTTTCCACCGAACACATCTAATCTCAGCCCTACTATGTCTGGAGAGCATAATACTCTCAATATTTGTCGCCCTAACCATATGACCGATCCAGATACAAGCACCATCCTCTACCATCCTCCCCATTCTTATACTAACTTTCTCTGCTTGCGAGGCGGGAGCAGGACTAGCACTATTGGTAGCCTCCACCCGAACCCACGGCTCCGACCACCTCCACAACTTTAACCTCCTACAATGCTAAAAATCATTATCCCAACCATTATACTACTTCCCTTAACCCTCCTCTCCCCATGCAAACACCTATGAACGAACATCACCATACATAGCCTGCTAATCGCCACCGTCAGTCTTCAATGACTAACCCCCACGTACTACCCAGGCAAAACCACAGCTCCCTGAACATCCATCGACCAAATCTCTTCCCCCCTACTAGTCCTATCATGCTGACTACTACCTTTAATAATCATAGCAAGCCAAAACCACCTAGAACAGGAACCTACCATCCGCAAACGAATCTTCGCCACAACACTAATCCTAGCCCAACCGCCCATCCTCCTAGCCTTCTCTGCCTCAGAACTCATACTATTCTACATCGCATTCGAAGCTACTCTAATCCCCACCTTAATCCTCATCACACGATGAGGCAACCAACCAGAACGACTAAACGCCGGCATTTACCTCCTATTCTACACTCTAGCCAGCTCACTCCCCCTGCTCATTGCCATCCTACACCTGCACAACCAAATCGGCACCCTCTACTTCCCCATACTCAAACTCTCTCACCCCACCTCACCAACCTCCTGAACCGGCCTAATATCAAGCCTAGCCCTCCTCATAGCCTTCATAGTTAAAGCCCCTCTATATGGCCTCCACCTATGACTACCTAAAGCCCATGTAGAAGCCCCAATCGCCGGATCTATACTCCTGGCCGCACTCCTCCTAAAACTAGGAGGGTACGGCATTATACGAATCACCCTCCTAGTAAACCCATCAACAAACAACCTCCACTACCCCTTTATCACCCTGGCCTTATGAGGTGCCCTAATAACTAGCGCTATCTGCCTTCGACAAACAGACCTAAAATCATTAATCGCATACTCATCCGTCAGCCACATAGGCCTAATCGTAGCCGCAACCATAATCCAAACCCAATGAGCATTCTCAGGCGCAATAATCCTAATAATCTCACACGGATTAACCTCCTCTATATTATTCTGCCTAGCCAACACCAACTACGAACGAACCCACAGCCGCATCCTCCTACTAACCCGAGGCCTACAACCCCTCCTACCTCTCATAGCCACCTGATGACTCCTAGCCAACCTAGCAAACATGGCTCTTCCCCCAACTATCAACCTCATAGCAGAGCTAACAATCGTAATCGCTTTATTTAACTGATCCTCCCTAACACTCATTCTTACAGGATCCGCAATCCTACTAACCGCCTCATACACTCTATACATACTAATAATAACACAACGAGGAATCTCACCATCCCACATTAAATCCATCCAAAACTCCTCAACACGAGAACACCTCCTTATAGCCCTTCACATAATCCCCATAATCCTTCTAATCCTAAAACCTGAACTAATCTCCGGCACCCCCATATGCAAGTATAGTTTCAACCCAAAACATTAGACTGTGATTCTAAAAATAGAAGTTAAACTCTTCTTACCTGCCGAGGGGAAGGGAAACCAACAAGAACTGCTAACTCTTGAGTCTGAGCTTAAAACCTCAGTCCCCTTACTTTCAAAGGATAACAGTAATCCAATGGTCTTAGGAACCACTCATCTTGGTGCAAATCCAAGTGAAAGTAATGGACCTACCACTAATCCTGAACACACTCACACTACTAACCCTAACAACCCTATTCACCCCAATCATTTTCCCAATACTCTCAGATAACCTCAAAAACACCCCCACCATCATCACAAACACAGTAAAAACTTCCTTCCTAATCAGCTTAGTCCCCATAACAATCTACATTCACTCAGGAACAGAAAGTCTAACTACACTCTGAGAATGAAAATTTATCATAAACTTCAAAATTCCTATCAGCTTAAAAATAGACTTCTATTCCCTCACATTCTTCCCCATTGCCCTATTTGTGTCCTGATCTATCCTACAATTCGCAACATGATACATAGCATCAGACCCCTACATTACAAAATTCTTCACCTATCTACTGATCTTTTTAATCACAATACTCATCCTAATCGTCGCTAACAACTTCTTCGTCCTATTTATCGGCTGAGAAGGAGTCGGAATCATGTCCTTCCTTCTAATCAGCTGATGACATGGACGAGCAGAAGCCAACACCGCCGCACTCCAAGCCATTCTATACAACCGAATCGGAGACATCGGACTCATTCTATGCATAGCATGACTAGCCTCTACTATAAACACCTGAGAAATCCAACAAGCCACAACACCCTCACAAACCCCTACCCTCCCCCTACTAGGTCTCATCCTAGCCGCAACAGGCAAATCCGCACAATTCGGCCTACACCCATGACTCCCAGCCGCTATAGAAGGACCAACCCCCGTATCCGCCCTACTCCACTCCAGCACAATAGTAGTCGCCGGAATCTTCCTACTTATCCGAACTCACCCCCTATTCACCAACAACCAAACTGCCCTAACCCTATGCCTATGCCTTGGAGCCCTCTCCACATTATTTGCAGCCACCTGCGCCCTTACCCAAAACGACATCAAAAAAATCATTGCCTTCTCCACTTCAAGCCAACTAGGCCTTATAATAGTAACAATCGGACTGAACCTCCCCCAACTAGCCTTCCTCCACATCTCAACCCACGCATTCTTTAAAGCCATACTATTCCTATGTTCCGGCTCCATCATCCACAGCCTCAACGGCGAACAAGATATCCGAAAAATAGGAGGACTTCAAAAACTACTACCAACAACCACCTCATGCCTAACCATCGGCAACCTAGCCCTAATAGGAACACCCTTCCTCGCAGGATTTTACTCCAAGGACCAAATCATCGAATGCTTAAACACATCATACCTAAACTCTTGAGCCCTCCTAATAACCCTCTTAGCCACATCCTTCACCGCAGTCTACACAATCCGCATAACCGTACTCGTACAAGCCGGCTTCGTACGCATTCCTCCCCTGACCCCAATAAACGAAAATAACCCCGCAGTAACCTCCCCAATCACCCGCCTAGCATTAGGCAGCATCACAGCTGGCTTCATCATCACCTCATTCATCCTGCCAACAAAAACCCCACCCATAACAATACCTCTCTACATCAAAATCACAGCAATAATTGTCACAGCACTAGGAATTGCCCTAGCCCTAGAAATCTCAAAAATGACTCAAACCATAATCCTCACAAAACAAGGCCCTTTCTCAAACTTCTCCACATCACTAGGCTACTTTAACCCCCTAATACACCGCTTCAGCGTAACAAACCTCCTAACCGCAGGACAAAATATCGCTTCCCACCTAATCGACCTCTCCTGATATAAACTGCTAGGACCAGAAGGACTAGCCAACCTACAAACAATAGCAGCCAAAACCAGCACCACCCTACACTCCGGACTTATCAAAGCCTACCTAGGGTCCTTCGCCTTATCTATCCTCATCATTTTAATATCCATACACAGAATCAACTAATGGCCCTCAACCTTCGTAAAAACCACCCACTACTCAAAACCATCAACGATGCCCTAATCGACCTCCCCACACCATCAAACATCTCAGCTTGATGAAACTTTGGATCCTTACTAGGCATCTGCCTAATCACACAAATCGTCACTGGCCTGCTTCTAGCTACACACTATACAGCAGACACTTCCCTAGCTTTCAACTCAGTAGCCCACATATGCCGAAACGTGCAATTCGGATGACTGATCCGAAACCTACACGCAAACGGAGCTTCATTCTTCTTCATCTGCATCTACTTCCACATCGGCCGAGGATTCTACTACGGCTCCTATCTAAACAAAGAAACCTGAAACGTCGGAGTAGTACTTCTCCTAGCCTTAATAGCAACTGCCTTCGTAGGATATGTCCTCCCCTGAGGACAAATATCATTCTGAGGGGCTACAGTAATTACCAACCTATTCTCAGCAATCCCCTACATCGGCCAAACACTAGTAGAATGAGCTTGAGGCGGGTTCTCAGTAGACAACCCCACACTAACCCGATTCTTTGCCCTACACTTCTTACTCCCATTCCTCATCGTCGGCCTCACACTAGTACATCTCACCTTCCTACATGAAACAGGCTCAAACAACCCACTCGGCATCCCCGCAGATTGCGACAAAATCCCATTCCATCCGTACTATTCAACAAAAGACATCCTAGGATTCGCACTCCTACTTATTCTACTCGCCGCCCTAGCCCTATTCTCCCCCAACCTGCTAGGGGACCCAGAAAACTTTACACCAGCCAACCCACTAGCAACACCACCCCACATTAAACCCGAGTGATACTTCCTATTCGCATACGCCATCCTACGCTCCATCCCAAACAAACTAGGAGGTGTACTAGCCCTAGCCGCCTCCGTCCTAGTCCTATTCCTAGTCCCACTTCTACATAAATCCAAACAACGCTCACTAACCTTCCGACCCATCTCACAAGTACTATTCTGAGTCCTAGTCACCAACCTACTCATCCTAACCTGAGTGGGAAGCCAACCAGTCGAACATCCATTCATCATCATCGGCCAACTAGCTTCCCTATCCTACTTCACGATCATCCTAATTCTATTCCCACTTGCAGCCGTACTAGAGAACAAAATACTAAAACTCTAACCCACTCTAATAGTTTATGAAAACATTGGTCTTGTAAACCAAAGATTGAAGATTTCACCCCTTCTTAGAGTTAACTCCCTWCAGAAAGAAASGAGTCAAACCTTCTTCACCAACTCCCAAAGCTGGCATTTTCAACTAAACTACTTTCTGACCCCCCCCACCCCTAAACAGCCCGAATAGCCCCCCGAGACAAGCCCCGCACAAGCTCTAACACCACAAACAAAGTCAACAACAACCCCCACCCCCCAACCATAAGAAGCCCCGCCCCCCGTGAATAGAACATAGCTACCCCACTAAAATCCAACCGAACCGAAGACAACCCCCCACTATCCACCGTCCCCTCATCCACTAAAGACTCCAACCCCCCACCTACTATAATTCCCACTAAAACAACCAAACACATCCCTAAACCACGCCCCATAACCCCTCAATCAGCCCAAGCCTCAGGATAAGGCTCCGCTGCCAAAGCCACTGAATAAACAAACACTACCAACATCCCCCCTAAATAAACCATAACCAACACCAAAGACACAAAAGAAACCCCCAAACTCACCAGCCACCCACATCCAGCAACAGAAGCCAACACCAACCCCACCACCCCATAATAAGGAGATGGGTTGGAAGCAACAGCCAACCCCCCCAAAACAAAACACAACCCTAAAAATAAAACAAACTCTATCATAAATTCCCACCCGGCCTCTCTCCGGGACCCGCGACCTGAAAAGCCGCTGTTATAAAACTTTAACTACAGGAACTTTCCCCCCCCCCCCCCTTCCCCCCCCGCATGTTTTTCTCATGCTTTACAGGGTATGTACTCTCTGCATCGGGTATTTTTGCCCCATCAGACATTACTATAATGTAGGATACTCCACGCCATACGGGTATGCTATGCCAATTCAACTCAAACATTTAGCCCAAACAGATAACTTATACCTAACTTCCATCCAATATACGGATAATGTCCCAGTACACCTTTGAATTCCCCTAGACAATTAGGACCCGCCCACCTCCAAGGATATGTTCTTTACCAAAACCTTTCAGGAACTCCCAAGCCAGAGAACATGGTTATCTATTGACCGTGCTTCTCACGAGAACCGAGCTACCCCGTGTCAGTTATACCTTCGGTTATTGGCTTCAAGGACATAACATCCCCCTACACCCTAGCCCAACTTGCTCTTTTGCGCCACTGGTTCCTATTTCAGGGCCATAACCTGATCCATTCCTTCTTCCTTGCTCTTCACAGATACAAGTGGTCGGGATGAATACTCCCCTTCCTGCCTCGTAATCGCGGCATTCCGACCGTCCTGCGCTTTTTCTCTGGGGGTCCTTTCAATAAACCCTTCAAGTGCGTAGCAGGAGTTATCTTCCTCTTGACATGTCCATCACATGTGCGCCTGACTATCGTTCACCGAAACCCCGGAATTTGTCATGGTTTCATCGTATAAGCCGTCGCATACTCGGATACTGATGCACTTTGACCCCATTCGTGAGGGGGAGGCTATTTACCCTCTAAGTAGCAGATAGTGTAATGGTCACCGGACATACCTACTTTATTTCCCTTTCCTAGGAATTTACACTTAAACCTTCATTTTCATGCGTTATCATGCGTTCGTTTCTTTTTTTATTGACATTTTTCATTCCAATCGTTAAAATATTTAACTACATCTCCCCACCACATACCACACTAAAAAATAAACCACTAAGCCCCTAACAAACCAACCCCAATTAAAACAAAACAAAAATACAAACACATCACACACC